CTATTGTCACTAAGAAACTGAAAGAAACGGAAGAAAGGGGAGAAAGAAAAGAAGAAAACGATGTAGAAACAACTTACGAAGAAGACAAAGATAGCCCAGACTACGAGGATTTTTATCTTGATACTCATCAAGATAATTTGGAATTGGTAAAACTTAACTTAAAAAAAGAAGAGAAAAATGCTTTTTGGTTTGAAAAACCTATTGTAACTTTTCTTTTCGATTATAAACGATGGAATCGACCATATAGATATATAAAAAATGATCGATTTGAAAATGCTATACGGAATGAAATGTCACAATATTTTTTTTATATATGCCCAAGTGATGGAAAACAAATAATATCTTTTACATATCCACCAAGTTTATCGACTTTTTCAGAAATGATAGAACGAAAAATTTCTTTGTACACGACAGAAAAACTATCCCACGAGGACTTATATAATTATTGGGTTCATACCAATGAACAAAAAAAATACAACTTGAACAATGAATTGATAAGTCGAATAAAAATTCTAGAAAAAGAAAAAGGATCTCTTGCTTTAGATATGCTAGAAAAAAGGACCAGATTATGCGATGATGAGAATGAACAAGAATACTTGCCAAAAAGGTATGATCCTTTTTTGAATGGACCTTATCGAGGAACAATAAAAAAATGTGATTCACGTGCAATCATGAACGATTTAATAACTTCCACAGCAGATTCCGTAGAAATGTTTTGGATAAATAAGATTCATGGTCTCTTTCATAATGATTCTCGAGAATTAGAACATCAAAAGAATACGTTTGGCTTTAGCGGGAAATTTTTATTGAATTCGATTGGGAATTCCTTAACCTCAATCGATGAATTATCTTTTGAACACGCACGACGAATTGATTCAGAAAGTAAAGCAAAATCTTTGAAATTTATATTCGATGTAATTTCAACTGATCCAAATGATCTAACAACAATTAGAAGGAAATCTATTGGAATGGAAGAAATCAGTAAAAGGGTTTCTCGTTGGTCATACAAATTGACAGATGATTTAGCAGAAGAGGAAGAAGAAAATGAAGAAGAATCGACGGAAGATCCCGAAATTCGTTCAAGAAAAGGCAAACGCGTGGTAATTTATACTGATAACGATCAGAGTACTAATTCCAGTACTAGTAATAATAATACTAGTAATAATAGCACTAATGATGAAGAAGAGGAAGTGGCTTTGATACGTTACTCACAACAATCGGATTTTCGACGGGGTATAATCAAAGGATCCATGCGTGCTCAAAGACGTAAAACAGTTATTTGGGAAATATTTCAAGCAAATGTGCATTCTCCACTTTTTTTTGATCGCATAGACAAAACATTTTTTTTTTCGTTTTTTGATATCTCTAAAATGATTAATCACATTTTTAGGAATTGGGTATGGGAAAACCCAGAATTGCAAATTTCTTACGAAGAGAAAGAAGAAGAAAATGAACGAATAGCAATATCAGAAGCTTGGGATACCTTTATATTTACTCAAGCAATAAGAGGTTTCATGTTAGTAACCCAATCTTTTCTTAGAAAATACGTTATATTACCCTTATTGATAATAGCTAAAAATATTGGTCGTATGTTATTATTGCAATTCCCCGAATGGTACGAGGATTTGAAGGAATGGAATAAAGAAATGCATGTTAAATGTACCTATAATGGCGTTCAATTATCAGAAACAGAATTTCCCAAAAATTGGTTAACAGACGGTATTCAGATAAAGATTCTATTTCCTTTCTGTCTGAAACCTTGGCGAAGATCTAAAGTACGATCTCATCATAGAGATAGAGATCAGAAAATAAGCAAAAAGGAGAAAAAAGACAATTTTTGTTTTTTAACAATCTGGGGAAGGGAAGCAGAACTACCTTTTGGGTCTCCCCGAAAACGACCTTCTTTTTTTGAACCCATTTTTAACGAACTCGAAAAAAAAACGAGAAAAGCGAAAAGGCAATTTTTTCAAGTTATAAAGGTTTTCAAAGAAAGAAGAAAAGGTTTTATAAAAGTTTCAAAAGAAAAAACAAGACTAGTTATAAACCTAATAATGAAAGAACTTGAAAAAGTAAACCCCATTTTCTTATTGAAATTGAGAAAGGTAAAAGTATATGAATCGAATGAAAACGAAAAAGATTCCAATATAAATACTAAGATTATCCGAGAATCGACCATTCGAATTCGATCCGCGAATTGTGTAAATGAAAATTATTCACTCATAGAAACAAAAATGAAAGATCTTGCTAATAAGACAATCACAATTAGGACTCAAATAGAAGGAATCACAAAAGGAAAGAAAAAAATAGTTCGAGCTTGTGATGATAAAAGATCGGAATCGAAGAAGGATATTTGGCAAATATTCAAAAGAAAAAATATCCGAGTAATACGTAAATCACATTATTTTATGAAATCCTTCGTTGAAAAAATATACATGGATATATTACTATGTATCATTAAGATTCCAAGGATCAATGCACAACTTTTCTTTGAATCAACAAAAAAAATGATCAACAAATCCATTTCCAACGCTGAAACAAATCAAGAAGGAATTGAGAAAACAAATCAAAATACAATGAACTTTATTTCGACTATAAAAAATCCGTTTTCGAATTTTTCTAATACTAATATTAGTAATCAAAATGTTAGGAATAATAATTGTGACTTATCTTCTTTGTCTCAAGCCTATGTATTTTATAAATTATCACAAAATCAATTACTTAACAAGTATCATTTGAAATCTGTACTTCAATATCACCACACCTATCCTTTTCTTAGGGATATAATCAAGAATTATTGTACGACACGAGGAATATTTGATTCCAAACCAAGGCAAAAAAAAATGCATAAGTCTGGAATGAATAAATGGAAAAATTGGTTAAGGGGTCATTATCAATACAATTTATCTCAGACCAAGTGGGATCACTTAGTACCGAAAAAATGGCGAAATAGAGTCAATCAATGTCGTACGATTCAAAAGAAAGACTCAATGAAATTAGATTTATATAAAAAAGAAAAAGACCAATTAATTCATTACACGAAACAAAATTACTATGCAGTGGACTCATCGATAAGTCAAAAAGAAAAATGGAAAAAACATTACGGATATGATCTTTTGTCATATAAATATATAAATTATGGGAATAGTAAGGACTCGTATATTTCTGGATCAACATTACAAATAGAGGACAAAAAAATTCCATATAATTTCAATACAAATACACTTAAATCCGAATCATTTTATAGATTGATAAGTATATCTATTAGTGATTATCTAGAAAAAAGATCTATTATTGATATGGACAAAAATATGGATAGAAAATTTTTTGATTGTAGAATTCTCCATTTTTGTCTTAGAAATAATATCGATATTGAGACCTGGGCCAATACGCATACCGGCACCAAGATTCATAAAAATGCTAAAACTGAAACTCAAAATTCTCAAAAATTTGAAAAAAAAGATCCTTTTTCTTTTACGATTCATCACAAAATCAACCTATCCAATCAAAAAAATATTTTTTTTGATTGGATAGGAATGAATCAAGAAAGGTTATATCATACCATATCAAATTTAGAACCTTGGTTTTTCCCAGAATTTGTACTACTTTTTGATGTGTATAAGATTAACCCGTGGATCATACCAATCAAATTACTTATTTTTAATTTGCATTTCTATGAAAAAAATATTAGTCAAAATGAAAAGAAAGAATATCTTGAATTAGAAAATTCCAACCCCCCAAAAAACAAACAACAAGGTCAAGGAGATTTTGTATCAGATCTACGAAAACAAAACAAAAAGAAAAATCTTGAAGAAGATTACACGGGAGCAGACATTAAAAAGGGTAGAAAGAAAAAACAATTCAAGAGCAAGAAAGAAGCAGAACTGGATTTCTTCCTGAAAAAATATTTTCTTTTTCAATTAAGATGGGATGATTCCTTGAATCAAAGAATGATCAATAATATCAAGGTATATTGTCTCCTACTTAGACTGATAGATCCAAGAGAAATTGCTATATCCTCAATTCAAAGAGGAGAGATGCATCTGGATGTAATGTTGATTCAGAAAGACCTAACTCTTACAGAATTGATAAAAAGAGGAATATTTATTATCGAACCAATTCGTTTATCTATGAAAAAGGATGGAAAATCGATTATATATCAAACCATAGGTATTTCATTGGTTGATAAAAATAAGCGCCAAACTAATGGAAAATGCATAATAAAAAGTGGATATGTTGAAAAAAAGAATTTTGATGGATCCATTGCACAACACAGCAATATGCTTGTGAATAGAAACAGAAATCATTTTGATTTCCTTGTTCCCGAAAATATTCTATCTCCCAGACGTCGTAGAGAATTTAGAATTTTAATTTGTTTCAATTCCCGGAATTGGAATGTTGTGAATCGAAATCCACTATTTTGCAATCAAAACAACATAAAAAACTGGGGACAATTTTTAAACGGGGAAAAGCATCTTAATACAGATGCAAATAAATTCATTAAATTCAAATCGTTTCTTTGGCCCAATTATCGATTAGAAGATTTAGCTTGTATGAATCGTTATTGGTTTGATACCAATAACGGTAGTCATTTCAGTATGTCAAGAATACATATGTATCCACGATTCAGAATTAGTTAATAGTATATTTCCTATATATCTATCGCATGCCATATTCGGTGGATAAAAACCGAAAGATATACACATACACCATGTTACATTCTGATAAATGTATCATCCCTTTCTATCCAAATCAAATTACAAATTTGATTTGGATAAAATTAATATAAATTTGAAGTAGTGTATATGAAGAAATCCCATTTTTTTTGTACTAGATTCAAATAACTGGAACTAACTGGTATAATAATAATAATAATTATTATTTTTCCTGATCGGTAAAATACACGGAAAAGAAAAAAATAGAAAAATTGGTTTTTTATGGTCAAAAATGCATTCATCTTAGCTATTCGACAAGAAAAAGAAAAAAACTGCGGATCTGTTGAATTTCAAGTATTCAGTTTTACGGATAAGATACGGAGACTCACTTCACATTTGGAATTACATAAAAGAGATTTTTTATCACAAAGGGGCCTACGGAAAATTCTGGGAAAACGTCAACGGCTACTGGATTATTTGTCAAATAAAAATGGAGTACGTTATAAGAAATTAATTGGTCAATTAGGTATTCGGGAGTCAAAAACTCGTTAATTTGAAGGTTGGTTTGCATTTTTTTCTTTAGTTATTAGTAGTTATTAAATTTTTCATTTTGATGAACTTCGTTTGATAAATTCATGGAATAATGAATTAAGGAAGAAAAGATATGACTGTACCGGCTACAAGAAAAGATCTCATGATAGTTAATATGGGTCCGCATCACCCATCAATGCATGGTGTTCTTCGACTAATCGTTACTCTTGATGGTGAAGATGTTATTGACTGTGAACCCGTATTGGGTTATTTACACAGAGGGATGGAAAAAATAGCAGAAAATCGAACAATTATACAATATTTGCCTTATGTAACACGGTGGGATTATTTAGCCACTATGTTCACAGAAGCAATAACAGTAAATGCACCAGAACGATTGGAAAGTGTTCAAGTACCTAAAAGAGCCAGTTACATTAGAGTCATTATGCTGGAATTGAGTCGTATAGCTTCTCATTTATTATGGCTTGGGCCCTTTATGGCGGATATCGGCGCACAGACTCCCTTTTTCTATATTTTCAGAGAAAGGGAATTGTTATATGATCTATTCGAAGCTGCTACGGGTATGCGAATGATGCATAATTATTTCCGTATTGGGGGGGTTGCTGCTGATCTTCCTTATGGCTGGATAGATAAATGTTTGGATTTCTGTGATTATTCTTTAACAGGAATTGCTGAATATCAAAAACTTATTACACGGAATCCCATTTTTTTGGAACGAGTTGAAGGAGTGGGCATTATTGGTGGAGAAGAAGCAATAAATTGGGGTTTATCAGGGCCGATGTTACGTGCTTCTGGAATACAATGGGATCTTCGTAAAGTTGATAGTTATGAGTGTTACAATAAATTCGATTGGGAAGTCCAATGGCAAAAAGAAGGAGATTCACTAGCTCGTTATTTAGTCCGAATCGGTGAAATGAAGGAATCTATAAAAATTATTCAACAGGCTCTAGAAGGAATTCCTGGGGGACCCTATGAAAATTTAGAAGTCCGGCGCTTTGATAGAGCAAAAAATTCCGAATGGACTAATTTTGAATATAGATTTATTACTAAAAAACTTTCACCCAATTTTGAATTGTCGAAACAAGAACTTTATGTAAGAGTAGAAGCCCCAAAAGGAGAATTAGGAATTTATTTGATAGGAGATAGTAGTGTTTTCCCCTGGAGATGGAAAATTCGGCCGCCTGGTTTTATCAATTTGCAAATTCTCCCTCAATTAGTTAAAAGAATGAAATTGGCCGATATCATGACGATACTAGGTAGTATAGATATCATTATGGGAGAAGTTGATCGTTGAAATGATAATTGATACGACAGAAGTAGAAGTACAAGCTATCAATTCTTTTTCTAGATTGGAATCCTTAAAAGAAGTTTATGGACTCATATGGATCTTTGTTCCCATTTTCACCCTTCTATTAGGAATCACAATAGGGGTCCTAGTAATTGTGTGGTTAGAAAGAGAAATATCCGCAGCAATACAACAACGTATTGGGCCTGAATATGCCGGTCCGTTGGGGATTCTTCAAGCTCTAGCAGATGGGACCAAATTACTTTTTAAAGAGGACCTACTTCCATCTAGAGGAGATATTCGTTTGTTTAGCGTGGGACCGTCTATAGCGGTCATATCAGTTCTACTAAGTTATTTAGTAATTCCTTTTGGATATCGCCTTATTTTAGCCGATCTCAGTATAGGTGTTTTTTTATGGATCTCCATTTCAAGTATTGCTCCTATTGGACTTCTTATGTCAGGATATGGATCGAACAATAAATATTCCTTTTTAGGTGGTCTACGGGCTGCTGCTCAATCTATTAGTTATGAAATACCATTAACTCTATGTGTATTATCAATATCTCTACGTGTGATTCGTTGGAACATGATTATTTTCCCTTCTCTCTAGAAATAAAGTAAAGAGGTTGAATATATTGAATGGATATTTTCATTTTTTATTCATCATTAGGGTTGATGAGTTAAACTAGATAGTTATATGAGTAAAATCAAACTGCTTATAAATTTGCAGTAAGAAGAGAAAATCTCATTCCCTATGTACAAGAATATAAACATAAGCAGTATATAAACTGTTTACCCCAAGATTAAGATTCTTTGACTAATTCTCATATCTTGAAGCGGGTACAAAAGATCAACGTATGGGGGTTCCACTACTTTTTTATATGTATTACCATACGGGGGATCAATCAAAAATCAGTGAACAGTTAGGAACACCAAGGTACACAAAGGATTAGTAATAGAGATAATATAAGGTATTAAAAAACGGTATTGTTATATAAAACTTTGGATAAAACGAATTATAATGGGGACTTTAAGTTGGTAGAAATGACCAAGCAGTACTTCCCCACGATTCCGATCTAGAGTATGCTCCTATTCACTGATTAAAGAAATGACTATCAAAAACGAATTAATCCTTTATTTTTTTTTTCAGAGTACCCTCCCTCTGAGAAAGAAGAACAGGAACAAAAAAAATAGAATTCAAAAATAGAATGAGAAAAATGAATAAATAATAATACAAAGGATCTTTATTTCTTATTTTCCCCATCCATATCTATACATAACATATAGAATTCTTATCATGAATTTTGAATTAATACCCAATTCTTTCTTTATCTTTATAGTTATTGATAGAACATATTTATTGATATAACGAGTATTTTATTAAAAGATTAAGTTATTACCAAACAAAGATAAATTCAAATTGTAATGGATAAGATCAATTCGGAAGCACCTTTTATATTTGAGCAGACGGAATTTCATTGGTCTAATTTTTGGCTTCCCGATGTATATTTACCATCCAAATAAGGACGGAGATAATATCGAGCAAGTTCTTACATTTATTTGTGGCCATAGAGGAGCCGTATGAAGCCGAAGTCTCATGTACGGTTTTGAAATAGCGATGCGAGCAGTGATGTTATTATCGACTATGATTATCTAACAGTTTAAGTACAGTTGATATAGTTGAGGCGCAGTCAAAATATGGATTTTGGGGGTGGAATCTGTGGCGTCAGCCTATCGGGTTTGTTGTTTTTCTAATTTCTTCTCTAGCAGAATGTGAAAGATTACCCTTCGATTTACCAGAAGCAGAGGAAGAATTAGTAGCAGGTTATCAAACGGAATATTCAGGTATCAAATACGCTTTATTTTACCTTGCTTCTTACCTAAATTTATTAGTTTCTTCATTATTTATAACAGTTCTTTACTTAGGTGGGTGGAATTTCTCTATTCCGTATATATCTATTCCTGAACTTTTCGGAATAAATCAAATGGATGGAGTCTTTGGAACGACAATTGGGATATTTATTACATTAGCTAAAGCTTATTTGTTTCTGTTCATTCCTATCGCAGCAAGATGGACTTTACCTAGAATGAGAATGGACCAGTTATTAAATCTTGGATGGAAATTTCTTTTACCTATTTCCCTGGGTAATCTATTATTGACAACTTCTTCCCAACTTGTTTCACTATAAATACTCTAAATAATAGAATAAGATAACGATATTCTAGATTCATAATTGATCTCAAACAAGAGAAAGAAACATCAATTTATTCACGGAGATCCACAATATGTTCCCTATGGTGACCGGGTTCATAAATTATGGTCAACAAACAATACGAGCAGCAAGGTACATTGGTCAAAGTTTCATAATTACCTTATCCCATACAAATCGTTTACCTGTAACTATTCAATATCCTTATGAAAAATCGATCACATCGGAGCGTTTCCGTGGTCGAATCCACTTTGAATTTGATAAATGTATTGCTTGTGAAGTATGTGTTCGCGTATGTCCCATAGATCTACCCGTTGTTGATTGGAAATTTGAAAAAAATATTAAAAAGAAACAATTGCTTAATTATAGTATTGATTTTGGGGTCTGTATATTTTGTGGTAACTGTGTCGAGTATTGTCCAACAAACTGTTTATCAATGACTGAAGAATATGAACTTTCTACGTATGATCGTCACGAATTGAATTATAATCAAATTGCTTTGGGTCGGTTACCAATGCCAGTAATTGGAGATTACACAATTCAAACAGTTATAAATTCGACTCAAATCAAAATAGACAAGGATAACCCCCTTGATTCAAGAACGGTTACTGATTACTAAGATTTCCTTTTGATATAAAGGATCCAAGCCGCTTTTGGGGGGTTGGTCAGAAATTACAAATAATAACTATTGATTGTTGAGAATCACTCTTTGTTTTAAACTGAGAATATGGTTTAGTGATGATTTTAAAATAGAAAATTCCAACTATTCTTTTCTTTTTTCTTTTAGATAAAAATAGAAAATAGATAAAAAGGAAAGTAGGATTGGCCAATAACTTTAATAACTTTATCTATATCTACATTAATCCATATTAAGATTGAATTCAATTGGGAACCCATCATATACAAAAAAAAAAAAAAATAAAGGTAACACCCTTTTCTTTCCTGGACTATTTAGTAAGGTCATGAAATATTTCGACTTATTTATCTGTTATACATAATGGATTTACCTGGACCAATACACGATATACTTTTAGTATTTCTGGGATCAGTTCTTATATTAGGAGGTCTAGGAGTAGTATTATTTACCAATCCAATTTATTCTGCCTTTTCGTTGGGATTGGTTCTTGTTTGTATATCCTTATTCTATATTCTATCAAACTCCTATTTTGTAGCTGCCGCACAGCTCCTTATTTATGTAGGAGCCATAAATGTCTTAATCATATTTGCTGTTATGTTCATGAATGGTTCAGAATATTCGAACGATTCCTATTTTTGGACTGTTGGAGATGGAGTCACTTCACTGGTTTGTATAAGTATTCTTTTTTCACTAATTACTACTATCTTAGATACGTCATGGTATGGAATTATTTGGACTACAAGATCAAATCAGATTATAGAACAGGACCTTATTAGTAACGTTCAACAAATTGGAATTCATTTATCAACAGATTTTTATCTTCCGTTTGAACTCATTTCTATAATTCTTTTAGTTTCTTTGATAGGTGCAATTACTATGGCTCGTCAATAAGAAATACTTAGAATTAATACAATTATTAGAAATTCAAAATCCAATGAAAAAGGGAAAGTTTTTCATTTAATCTACTTTTGATACCCTCTTTTTTCTGTAATTACTCGATTCTGGTCAATCAAATTGGTTGAATTGTTGTTCATATTGAAATGAATCGAGATTCATGAGGAGTTAGCCAATGATGTTTGAACATATACTTTTTTTGAGCGTCTACTTATTTTCTATCGGTATCTATGGATTGATCACAAGTCGAAACATGGTTAGAGCACTTATGTGTCTTGAGCTTATACTAAATTCGGTTAATATAAATCTCGTAACATTTTCTAATATATTTGATAGTCGCCAATTAAAAGGAGACATTTTCTCAATCTTTGTTATAGCCATTGCGGCTGCGGAAGCAGCTATTGGGCTAGCTATTGTTTCGTCGATTTATCGTAACAGAAAATCAACTCGTATCAATCAATCAAATTTGTTGAATAATTAGTCATAACTATCATATAAATATAAATAAAGACATAAATAATAAAATAATATAAATAAAATATAGATATAAATTCTTTCATTTTTTATTCTTTTTTTTATAGTAATATGTATAGTAATATATTTTTATATTACTATTGAAATAGTGATGATCCGTTGGCCAATGTCAATGTGAAGTCATATGTGTGACTTGTATAATCATGGTTGTTGAAACGGAAATCAAAGTATCTTGGTCCTTTCTCATGAACAGATTTAGAAATATATTGATTTTTAACATTAGATTTTTTGATAAACCATTGATTCGTCTGGTGTCTACAATACAATATAAATATATAATTCATTTCCTCCTGATTTTACTTTACCAGATCGAAAATTTTTTATGTTCAAAACTGGAATTTATAGACCCAATGTCACATTCAGTAAAAATTTATGATACATGTATAGGGTGTACTCAATGTGTACGAGCCTGCCCCACAGATGTATTGGAAATGATACCTTGGGACGGATGTAAAGCTAAGCAAATTGCTTCCGCGCCAAGAACCGAGGACTGTGTAGGTTGTAAGAGATGTGAATCCGCTTGTCCAACAGATTTTTTGAGTGTCCGTGTTTATTTATGGCATGAAACAACTCGCAGCATGGGTCTATCTTATTGATACGTTATAAAAAACTCCACTTGAATCATTTGATTCCTTTTTACCGACAAAAACCCGTACTCGAGAAAATATATTATTCCGAGCACGGGTTTTTTGGTCAAAATGCATCTTGTCTTTATCACGAGTTATTTCCCTTGGTTAACACTACTTGTAGTTTTGCCGATATTCGCGGGTTCTTCAATTTTCTTTCTTCCTCATAGGGGGAATAAGGTAATTAGGTGGTATACTATATGTATATGCTTATGGGAACTCCTTCTAACAACCTATGTGTTCTGTTATCATTTCCAATTGGATGATCCATTAATTCAATTGGAGGAGGATTTCAAATGGATAAATGTTTTTGATTTTCACTGGAGACTGGGAATCGATGGACTTTCCATAGGACCTATTTTACTGACAGGATTTATCACTACTTTAGCCACTTTAGCAGCTTGGCCTGTTACTCGAAATTCGCGATTGTTCTATTTCCTGATGTTAGCAATGTACAGTGGCCAAATAGGATTATTTTCTTCTCGAGACCTTTTACTTTTTTTTCTCATGTGGGAGTTAGAATTAATTCCTGTTTACTTACTTTTATCCATGTGGGGAGGAAAGAAACGTTTGTACTCAGCCACAAAGTTTATTTTGTACACTGCCGGGGGTTCCATTTTTCTCTTAATAGGAGTTCTAGGTATGGGTTTATATGGTTCCAATGAACCAATATTGGATTTTGAAAGATTAGCTAATCAGTCATATCCTGTGACATTAGAAATAATATTCTATTTGGGCTTCCTTATTGCTTATGCTGTCAAATCGCCGATTATACCCCTACATACATGGCTACCAGATACCCATGGGGAAGCACATTACAGTACATGTATGCTTCTAGCTGGAATCTTATTAAAAATGGGGGCATATGGATTGATTCGGATCAATATGGAATTATTACCGCACGCCCACTCTATATTTTCTCCCTGGTTGGTAATAATAGGGACAATACAAATAATCTATGCAGCTTCAACCTCTCTTGGTCAACGCAATTTAAAAAAGAGAATAGCCTATTCTTCTGTATCTCACATGGGTTTCATAATTATAGGAATTGGTTCTATAACCGACATGGGACTCAACGGAGCCGTTTTACAAATACTCTCTCATGGATTTATTGGTGCTGCACTTTTTTTCTTGGTAGGAACGAGTTGTGATAGAATACGTCTTGTTTATCTCGACGAAATGGGGGGGATATCGATCCCAATGCCAAAAATATTTACCATGTTTAGTAGTTTCTCGATGGCTTCTCTTGCATTGCCAGGAATGAGTGGTTTTGTTGCAGAATTAGTAGTATTTTTTGGAATAATTACCAGTCCAAAATATCTTTTAATGCCCAAAATACTAATTACCTTTGTAATGGCAATTGGAATGATATTAACTCCTATTTATTTATTATCTATGTTACGTCAGATGTTTTATGGATACAAACTATTCAATGTTCCAAACTCCAATTTTGTGGATTCTGGACCACGAGAACTATTTGTTTCAATCTGTATCTTTTTACCCGTAATAGGGATTGGTATTTATCCTGATTTTGTTCTTTCGCTATCAGTTGACAAGGTACAAACTATCCTATCTAATTATTTTCATAGATAGTTTTCATTAATCAGATAGAAAACAAAGTCTTAGCATTTTGAATTTGAAGATTTTTGAGCTGTACAACACAAAAAATAAAGTGAATTAGAATTATAATAAGATATATTCCGAGTTTTTGAGAACCATTTGAATCAAGGAATCATTCAAATGGTTCTCAAAAACCTGCATAAACTTTCCGTTACGTATTGTACGACGGTCCTATGTATTCCTCATGGAATTTGTTCAATTAGATGTTAATGTGAATGAACCATAACTATGTAGACCTATTCCTAATAGATTGATCCCAAAATAGCATATCCAAATTATAAGAAATCCTATAGACGCTACAAGTGACGAATTCGTACCTTGCAAACTTGGATTTGTTCTAGTATGTGAATAAATCGCAAATATGGTCCAAGTAATAAATGCCCAAGTTTCTTTGGGGTCCCAATTCCAATAAGATCCCCATGCCTCGTTAGCCCATACTGCTCCAGAAAGAATACCTATGGTTAAAAAGGTAAACCCTAAACTAATGACACGATAACTCCAATAATCCAAACGCTGAGTTAATTGATATTTGTAATAATTTTGAAATGGAACAAAAGAAGTGTGTTTAAAAACATTTTTTTTTTTGTTCAAGTATTCGATTTTGTCAAATAAAAATGACTTAATCTTAATTAAGAAAATTTTTATTTGACAAAAAATATCGATGTTTTTACGAAATGTAATGACTAGAAAAGCGACTGATAATAACGACCCACATAAAAGAGCTGCATAGCTCAATAACATCATACTTACGTGCATCATTAACCACTGAGATTGTAGAGCAGGTACTAATCTTGACGATTGATGCATTTCACTTGAAAGACCCGATGTGGCGAAACCTTGGGTAAAAATGGCACTTGGGGCGGTTATTGCGCTTAAATCATTTTTATGATTCCATATCTTAGAAATTAGATGAATAATGGAAAAACTCCACGAAAGGAAGATTAAAGATTCGTATAAATTACTTAATGGAAAATGTCTCGAAGAAATCCAACGAGTAACTAATAATCCTGTTATAGAAAAAAAAGTAACTATCATTCCTTTTTCCGACGAATCACGCAACCCTATGATTTCGTGTACTAATAGGGTCATCAAATGAATCGTAATCACAATTGAAATGATCGAAAAAGAGAGATGAGTTAATATATGTTCTAAAGTCACAAATATCATACATAAAAAAGGTCCCATTACAGAATGGAAATCGGGAATTAAATACATTATAGGATCCATTGTATCTTTTTTACAGTATGCCGCCACTCGGACTCGAACCGAGATGCTCTAGCACTGCTTCCTAAGAGCAGCGTGTCTACCGATTTCACCATAGCGGCTTACTTGAAATAATAATAGTCAATTCATGTTGAATCGTCTAGATCTAGATTCAAGGATTCAATATAGTTTAGGAAATATTAGAACTGATAAATAAGAGCTCTTTAAAATTCATCTTTGAATTTTCAATAATTTTGACTTAGGTTAGTATCATCGTAGGTTCCGTTTTAAGAATCCATTTTTACGTACTATCTGTATATTAAGTTCTCCCGGAACACTTGTAACTTGAAATACAAATTGGGTTTTCAGTCGAAACAGAAACTAAGAATTGTGAATTGTCCTCTTTTTATATTTTTTATTTATTTTGAATTGAATCCACGAAATCAGATAAATGAAAAACAAATTAAATTGTCAAAGAGATTTTTTTTCGTTTAGAAAAAAAAAAAAAAATAAATAGGATTTCATATGTATCACAATTCAATTACTAAATTTAAGTAATTTTTCTAACAATTTGTATACTTTTCTTAGTATCATTAAGTATTAATTAATTAATTAAAATATATAATATAAAATGAATATAATAATATCAAATTAATATAATACTTTTTGTTGTTTGTTGTGTACATAATTTCTAAATAAAATTATGATAATATTGTATTTATGAAACCAACTTGGTCTTGAGTTAAGCATATAATAAAACAAAAGAGTTTCCGCATCCATCACAATTTTCTTTTCACAACGGAAAAATAGAATGAACAAAGATTTTTCCGTTGTGAAAAGAAAATGAATAGGAAAAAAACATCTCACGAATTAATAAATAGATTCTAATAAAAACTAGAATGAAAAAAAAATAATGATACTTAGAACCGACAGATAGAGAAATTCTTATTCTACATATCATAGCAGCTAGTTCTAACTAATATTGTATTGAGTTCAATACATCAATACATTTAGTTAAAGGGAATTATTCATATTCCAAAATTGGAAATTCTTCTAGCCATGGAAATTCCGATTATTCCAAGATTTTCTTATTTGTTTGTCGCACAAAAAAACTTTTTGAATCTCCAGTAGAAACTGACTTTGCTAAAGAAAAAGCTTTTATTGCAGCTAAATATCCTTTTTTCTTCCAAATATTTCTACGAATACGTTTTTTTGATATAGAAGTACGTTTTTTTGGAACTGCCATTCAAAAAAAAAAGAGTTACTCATTTTTATTGTTGTATGTGAAAGACATGTATTGCTCAAAATAGATCGTTCTTTTTAGTCATTTTCTATACTTAACTTAATTTCGTCGATAATCGTTTTTTCAGAACATACAATAAAAATATATTATTTATATATTTATATATAAATATATGTATGACATGCATGTCACATATATAACAATGTCACATATTAACACACTAGGCAAAAAAATAGAAGAAAAAAGGGGGGGGAAATTCGAAAAGGAATTTTTATGACTATTAGTTTGGAATTGAATAAGCTCATATTGCCGTGTCTATAATGAAAATTCAAACTTAAACTACAATTAGTGGTTAATATGTTAAACAAGACATTCTATTACCTAAGAAGGAGAACCTCAATTTTTAGTTATTTTTTTTTCAGTTCTATACGAAATAAAGAGTATTAGAATATTTCTGATACTTTCCAATTGGATTGGAATCCAATCAATTAGTTCCGCAATGAGTTAGGTAATTACTACAAATAAAATCACTAGAATAACTAGGTCTTTTTTTTTTAGTCTATTTATTGAGGCATACTATGATTTATATTCGACTGTTTTGGTATGATTGTTTTTACTTACTATACTATAGTATATGATATGATTACATATTGCCAGAATAGGATGGTAGTATAGTCGTAGAATGATTCAAAATCTCATATTTCCCATTTTTTTATTTTATTAACTATCTTTCTTTAGTTAATTCTTTAGTTAAAAGTGAAAGTTAATAACTAAGTAATTACTTTTATCTAGCTATTTGGTCATATCATTTGAATTGGAACTTTTGAATATTTCCAATATCTGAGAAAAGTCAGAATAATGAAAAATAAAAATAGTTGAGTTTTTCATATCTTTTTTTGTTGATTTTTTTATTGTTCCTTTCGAAAGCGATAAGAATTGATGAATCGGAAACAATTAAATTATAAGAAAAAAAATGAAAATTTGTTTTTTTTATGGAACATACATATAAATATGCATGGATAATACCCTTTCTTCCATTTCCAGTTACTATGTTAATAGGATTTGGACTTCTGCTTATTCCGACAGCAACAAAAAATATTCGTCGTATGTGGGCTTTTCCGAGTGTTTTGATGCTAAGTATAGCTATGGCATTTTCGGCCAATCTATCTATTCAGCAAATAAATGGAAATTTTATCTATCAATATCTATGGTCTTGGACCGTCAATAATGATTTTTCTTTAGAGTTCGGACACTTGATCGATCCACTTACTTCTATTATGTCAATATTAATTACTACTGTTGGAATTATGGTTCTTATTTATAGTGACAATTATATGTCTCACGATCAAGGATATTTGAGATTTTTTGCCTATATGAGTTTTTTCAATAGTTCTATGTTAGGATTAGTTACTAGTTCCAATTTGATACAAATTTATATTTTTTGGGAACTTGTAGGAATGTGTTCCTATTTATTAATAGGTTTTTGGTTCACACGACCGAGTGCGGCAAGTGCTTGCCAAAAAGCTTTTGTAACCAATCGTATAGGGGATTTTGGTTTATTATTAGGAATTTTAGGACTTTATTGGATAACTGGTAGTTTAGAATTTCGGGATTTGTTCGAAATAGTTAATAACTTGGTTCATCATAATGGAGTAAATTCCTTATTTGCTACTCTGTGTGCTTTTTTTTTATTCGTTGGTGCAGTTGCTAAATCCGCACAATTCCCCCTTCACATATGGTTACCTGATGCTATGGAAGGACCCACTCCCATTTCTGCTCTTATACATGCTGCTACTATGGTAGCAGCGGGAATTTTTCTTGTAGCTCGGCTTCTTCCTCTTTTCATAGTTATACCTTCCATAATGAATATAATTTCTTCAATAGGCGTAATAACAGTACTATTAGGAGCTACTTTGGCTCTTGCTCAAAGAGACATTAAAAGAAGTTTAGCTTACTCGACAATGTCTCAATTGGGTTATATTATGTTAGCTCTGGGTATAGGTTCTTATCGAGCCGCTTTATTCCATTTGATCACTCATGCCTA